TGTATAAAAAGAACATATTTCCTTTAGCTCCTTCATGCCTACTATAACTAGTTATTTTGGTTTTCTACTAGCGGCTTTAACTATAACCTCGGCTCTATTTATTGGTCTGAGTAAGATAGGACTTATTTGAAATTAATTGACTGAATAATTTAGAAAAAGAAATCTTTCTGTCGTATTCCATATATTTATATTTTCTAGTGTTAATTACCAAGTAGTGGTTATTGAGATTCCTAGGCACTACGGATTAATATTTAGGGATAGATATTACCTCTCTTTTTCCCTTTTTTCAAATAAATTAAATTGAAATGATTGAAGTCTTTCTATTTGGAATCGTCTTAGGTCTAATTCCTATTACTTTGGCTGGATTATTCGTAACCGCATATTTACAATACAGACGGGGTGATCAGTTGGACCTTTGATTAATTAACATCTCTTTTTTTAACTGACCTCTCCCTTTCTTTAATTAAATCCGGGGGGAGGTCAAGGTCAAATTCAGATTGCTGTTCAATTATTTCAGTTCAGTGTGTGTGTAATTTTTGATCTAAGACGACAAGAGCCGAATCGCGCTCTGTAGGATTTGAACCTACGGCATTGGGTTTTGGAGACCCACGTTCTACCGAACTGAACTAAGAGCGCTTTCGTATCACAACGTAAAAGACTGTAAAGAAGGAGATTCCATTTTTTTTTTTACCCCAATAAAAGACTTCTTGCATGTGTATACTATCATAAAATTAAAGATTATGTATGTCAAAATTTAATCGATCTAAAATAGATCTCTCCTTACTCCTCTTCTGAGGAGTAATTGATAGGGATGACAGGATTTGAACCCGTGACATTTTGTACCCAAAACAAACGCGCTACCAAGCTGCGCTACATCCCTTTCAATTGGTCTACAGTATCATTGTAGAGAATCCCCGTCTTGTTTTCCACATCCTTATTATTTTATTCCCTCCATTGATATGCAAAATAGATCTTACCATTTCTTCTTTTTGGTCTCATATCATATAACATATAATAATAATAAATGAATATTTTTCTTGGGAATTCTCAGGCGTAAAGTGAATCTTTTTTATGCTTTAAGAAAAAGAAAATCTTATCTACCAAACCATTGCACATTTCAATTTGAATTAGGGATTCCGCGCACAAATCCAAGTAGTCTTTAACTACATATACATCTCTTACCATAATGTATTACAATATGGAATACAAAAAAATATACATCTCTTACCATAATGTATTACAATATGGAATACAAAAAAAGAAGGAGGATTTTCAATGCGAGATCTAAAAACATATCTTTCCGTGGCACCGGTACTAAGTACTTTATGGTTCGGCTTTTTAGCAGGTTTATTGATCGAAATCAATCGTTTATTCCCGGATGCGTTGACATTTCCTTTTTTTTCATTCTAGTTATTGAAATGGAAAGGAGTGAAGAAGATTAGAGATAGAATCAAATATTTGTGACTAATCTCTTTTTCCCCTTTTTTCTTTTTTTTTTTAGAATTAGATAGATAGAATAAGCGAGGAAAGAGAAAGAAAAAAGTGGATTCAACTTCCGCGAAACTCGGGTCGGGCTCCAATTAAATTAATAATACAGTTAAAAGAAAACGGAAATGTGGCTAGGGTATATCATACAATACAAGATACTTAAATGAAATACTGTACTCTTATTAGCAATATAGTTAGAAATTATTGTATTACTTATTATTTACTATATTGATTTTTTTATTATATTGATTACAACAAAATTTTGATTTCTTTTATTTCAAAATCAAATTTTGAGTGGTTAGCAACTTCTATTTTTTTCGTTCCTTGCTTCTTATTCACTTCGGATCAGAAAATAGAAAAGTTGGGTGAATCAAAAACCCAAAGGAGGTTCATGGCCAAGGGTAAAGATGTCCGAGTAAGGGTTATTTTGGAATGTACCAGTTGTATTCGAAAGGGTGTTAATAAGGAATCAAGGGGTATTTCCAGATATATTACTCAAAAGAATCGACACAATACACCTAGTCGATTGGAATTGAGAAAATTCTGTCCTTATTGTTACACACATACAATTCATGGGGAGATAAAGAAATAGAGATAGGTCGAACCGAGTGCTTGTGTGTCACCCTTCCAAGGAACATGAAAAAATAATCTAGATATATATCTAGATTATTTCATATATTTAAATGGAAACAAATACAAATAAATAAATATAGACAAACCAAATCCTCTTAATTAATTCTAGAAATCATTTTTGATTTCATCGAAATAGGATTTTAGCGATAAGGAATAAACAAATTATGGATAAATCCAAGCGACTCTTTCTTAAATCCAAGCGATCTTTTCGTAGGCGTTTGCCCCCGATCCAATCGGGGGATCGAATTGATTATAGAAATATGAGTTTAATTAGTCGATTTATTAGTGAACAAGGAAAAATATTATCTAGGCGGGTGAATAGATTGACCTTAAAAGAACAACGATTAATTACTATTGCTATAAAACAAGCTCGTATTTTATCTTTGTTACCTTTTCTTAATAATGAGAAACAATTTGAAAGAAGTGAGTCGACCGCTAGAACTACTGGTCTTAGAACCAGAAAAAAATAGGCTTTCTCTTCAACTGAATCAAAATTCCAATTCGAAGTCAAACACAGATACAGATGGATGTTTTATTCAAACAATATGAGAAGCAGCCGTGTCGGAATAAAAAAAAGATTTCTTTTTCTTCCCCAATTCTTTTTTTTTATTGAGCGTGTTCGCTCATTTTGACGACTTTATCATATTATCTCATACTAATTTCTACTCTACCTTCTCGGAGTTCATTCTCCAGAGAACTCCATTTAAAAATTATGACGAATTCCTTCCAATTTCTTTATTTTATAATCTCATTGGAAATCATATAAAGACAATTTCTATTTGATATAGCTATTTGTGCAAGTATTTTGCGATTAAGAAGCAACTGCGCCTTATACAGATTGTATATGAATCTACTATAAATATAGGATACCCTATTCCCCCGAATTACTGCATTTATTCGAGTTATCCACAAACGACGAAAATCCCTTTTTTTCCTATCTCTATCACGATGAGCCGAAAGCAAAGCTCTTAGTTTCTGTTGAGTAATTGTTCGAATAAGTCTTGAATGAGCCCCGCGAAAGCTTGATGCAAATAAACGGATTTTTGTTCTACGTCTCCGAGCTATATATCCTCGTCTAATTCTGGTCATTGAATAAATGAAACTTTGATGAATAACTAATTGATTTCCTTTCTTTCAGTTATTCTTTTCCCCTTTCCTAGTCTATTAATAACAAAACGGATTGTTCCAATTTATAAAATCAAAATTCCAATGGCTTTTGCTACTCTAACCTTCCTGACCACGCTTTTTTCCTTTTTTCTAGGTATTGGAAATTAAAGTAGTAAATATAAATAGCTAAATAAATTGTGGGTTCCATCGTCTCTATGGTTACTTCTTAAACGGTGAGGTCCTCTCTATACACCGGAGCCCCTTCCTTCATTTAATCAATGCTATTGGTAACTTGTACAGTTACCACTCTTTGGCTCTACCCGTGAATTTTCTAGTAATAGGTCTTTCATAATGAGATAGACTTTATACAGTAACGGTATTTAATTATGAAGATTGGTGGGGTAGCTGACCCTGTTAGTCCGTTTTTGCAAGAGGAGAAAGATAATCTTTCTGCTTTTTTTTTTTAATAGTATTTCCCCCGCTTAATGGGTAACTATTTGTTACCAATGGGGAATTCTTTCTCACCTTAAATTGCAAATTGAGGTGATTGAATTTGCGCCAATGGAAACCATAAATTTCATACACAAGAGAAAGATATGATAGATCTATCTTTTTTAGATAGTGAATGCAGTTCTTCCATTCTATCCGATTCACTGGTACTGATCGTTGATACTGGAAAATTTTTTTTTCTTTTGTTTTGTCCCAGCCCATGATTTAAACGAGTCGCACATACACCCTTGTACATGTTCCTCGACGCTGAGGGCATCCCCCAAGAGCGGGGGATTTCGTGACGTTTCTGATTGGCTGTCTTGGGTTTCTAATAAGTTGTTTAATAGTTGGCATGCTGAATTATACATTATGGGCTGGTTTAGATCGATCCTAACCGGATGATTATGAATTTCTTGTATTTAATAGATTAATAGAATATTAAACCCTTAACCTTAAGAAGTAAGAAGATAAAATCTTAAATTGTGTATTTGCGTGAAATCACTCTTCTTTTTTATCCAACCGCTACAAGATCAACAATTCCATGAGCTTGGGCTTCTGTTGCTGACATAAAAACATCCCTTTCCATGTCTTCGGATACAACCCATAAGGGCTTGCTTGTTCTTTGTACATAAACCCTTGTAAGGATTTCGCGCAGTTTCAGTAGTTCTTCCGCTTCCAGGATAACTTCTCCCGTTTGCCCCTCAGAAAAACCGCCAATAGGTTGATGGATCATTACCCTGATGATATATTCTAAATAATAAAAGGTTCTTCTATCTCGCACGATTAGGCGGGGGGAAGAGATAAAGAATAAGAAAAAGAGAGAATTGAACAACCGTACAGGCACTTTTTTCGCATTGCATACGGCTCGACAATGGAATTCGCCTTTTTACCTTTATCTTTCATCAAAGAAAGAGAAAATATGGGGTTTATTATCCCCAGATCGGTCAATGATCCAATTACCACCCTTCTTTTTTTTTGGAGGAGTTCAAAAATACTATGATGGCCCCGTTGCTTTTTATATTTATTTCGTTTGTGATTCAGCAATCCCAAAGTTTCTTTGTTTTTTTTTTTCAAATCAAAAAGAAAAAAGAATCTTCTTTTTTTTATTTTCTTTTCATAACATAAATATTGTTAATAACCTTCCGGTGTGAAAAAAGTTTGTGACACTGAAATAGGCCTGCGATAGGGAAGATAAACTCGGAATACCCCTCCTTTATCTCATACTACTCCTTCGATACATAATCTAATATTTTGAAAAAAAAAAACAATAACAATTTTCATATCGAATTCGAAGTGCCATGCTATTATTACTTAATATATTAATAATTCATATGGCGAAGGCATAGTCTTCCTTTTTCTCTCAAATAAAAAACTCGTTGGCGCCAAGCGTGAGGGAATGCTAGACGTTTGGTAATTTCGCCCCCGGCCAGGAGAAAAGACCCCATTGAGGCGGCCAATCCCATGCATATTGTCTGTACATCTGGTCGTATAAATTGCATAGTATCATAAATAGCTATTCCGGGTATTACCCACCCGCCAGGAGAGTTTATAAACAAATACAAATCCTTGGTCTCATTCTCTATACTAAGATATACCATAACACCAATAAGTTGATTCGAGATCTCGCTATCAACCATTTGGCCTAAAAAAAGTAATCTTTCTCGATAAAGTCGGTTGATTAGGATCAAATTGTATCCCTTCGGAGCCGTACAGGCACCTTTTGATGCATACGGTTCAACAAAACTTGCGAAAAAAAATCAATGTGTAGCTCCCAGCCCCCTTTCTTGTTTTCTTGTTTCCTAGCGGGCTCTTTCTATCGAAGGGGTTTTTCTTACATTTTTCAAGAACAATGAGTTTGGCCGGGTTTCCTATACCTATAATATTCTTATATAAAAAAGCAATTCACTAATCGAACTAACTTTTCATTGATGTATTTTTTCATCGAGATCCAATCCAAAAATCACGATGTCATTTTCTTGTTCCTGAATGGGCTTCTTCCATTTTTTTAGGTTTATGCTCTACTCCGAGTAAGGATCTGCCCGATTTTTATTTGCACATATAGGACAAATGACCCCAATACCACATCTCTTTTTTGCTATGACTTCGTCCCTTTTTTTTTAATTCATTTGTTTCATGTCTTCCGCCAAATATTCGACATATTCATCATATTTATTATTCAATTGAGTAACAGTTTGAGATCACTCCTATTTTTCGAAAATGAAAAAATCGTTTATGATATCTATGATCTAAGTAATAATCATAGATATATTCCCAATTGGGTTTTTCTAAACGGAGCCTGGATACCACATTTTATTGGTCCAGCCAAGACGACCATAAATTTTTTTTATTGCTAATATTAATCTGGATACCTCCGCACAAAAAGGATCTAATTACACTTCATTGCACTTCACGCTACAAATTTTTGATAATTCAATCAATTTTTTTTGTGCGAAACCGAGGCTATCTCGATCGGGGGAGAGAATGGGGAAATCCCATATGACCCAATAGATCTGACAAGTCGCACTATACGTCAACCCAAGATGCATTCTTTTCTCCGGAACCTCGAAAAGGGACTTTTGGAACACCAATAGGCATAAAATGAAAGAAAAAAGAATTAAGTACTCTAGTTCACTTTGATGTGGAAGCGTAATAATGGGTTTCTTGTCTTAATAATATTGGCCTTTATCATATTTTATACATAGATTGAATAAGTTCATAAAATAAAGGAAAATTCTTACGAATAGGTCCTTTGAATGATGACCAAATATGGATGCATTCGCTCATAGAAAAGGGAATCAATCCCCATTGCGTATTGGTACTTATCGAGTATAGAATAGATTTGCTTCTCTTTTTTCCTACGAACCGAACTCTTCCATTACCATTATTACTAAAAAATCTTACTAAAAGAATAGAACAGATATTCATCCTTTTTTCGAGATAATCCACTGAAAAAAAAAAGGGTACATAGCAGAGTTTTTTTCAATGCAATAAAGTTAGACAGTGTCTATTTTTTGTTAATAAAGGGGTAGTCCCATGGGTTTGCCTTGGTATCGTGTTCATACCGTCGTATTGAATGATCCCGGTCGTTTGATTGCTGTCCATATAATGCATACTGCTCTGGTTGCTGGTTGGGCCGGTTCAATGGCTCTATATGAATTAGCAGTTTTTGATCCCTCCGATCCAGTTCTTGATCCAATGTGGAGACAAGGCATGTTCGTCATACCCTTCATGACTCGTTTAGGAATAACCAATTCATGGGGCGGTTGGAGTATTACAGGAGGGACGATAACGAATCCGGGTATTTGGAGTTACGAAGGTGTAGCCGGGGCACATATTGTGTTTTCTGGCTTGTGCTTCTTGGCAGCTATCTGGCATTGGGTGTATTGGGATCTAGAAATATTTGGTGATGAACGTACAGGAAAGCCTTCTTTGGATTTGCCTAAGATCTTTGGAATTCATTTATTTCTTTCAGGAGTGGCTTGCTTTGGTTTTGGGGCATTTCATGTAACAGGATTGTATGGTCCTGGAATATGGGTGTCCGACCCGTATGGACTAACTGGAAAGGTACAATCTGTAAATCCAGCGTGGGGTGTGGAAGGTTTTGATCCTTTTGTTCCAGGAGGAATCGCCTCTCATCATATTGCAGCGGGGACATTGGGCATATTAGCAGGCTTATTCCATCTTAGTGTCCGCCCACCTCAACGTCTATACAAAGGATTACGTATGGGTAATATTGAAACCGTTCTTTCCAGCAGCATCGCCGCTGTCTTTTTTGCAGCTTTTGTTGTTGCTGGAACTATGTGGTATGGTTCAGCAACTACCCCCATCGAATTATTTGGTCCCACCCGTTATCAATGGGATCAGGGATACTTTCAGCAAGAAATATATCGAAGAGTTAGTGCTGGACTAGTCGAAAATCAAAGTTTATCAGAAGCTTGGTCTAAAATTCCTGAAAAATTAGCTTTTTATGATTACATCGGAAATAATCCGGCGAAAGGGGGATTATTCCGAGCGGGTTCAATGGATAACGGGGATGGAATAGCTGTCGGGTGGTTAGGACACCCTATCTTTAGAGATAAAGAAGGACGTGAACTTTTTGTACGTCGTATGCCTACTTTTTTTGAAACATTTCCTGTTGTTTTGGTAGACGGAGATGGAATTGTTAGAGCCGATGTTCCTTTTAGAAGGGCAGAATCGAAGTATAGTGTCGAACAAGTAGGTGTAACTGTTGAGTTCTATGGTGGCGAACTGAATGGAGTGAGTTATAGTGATCCTGCTACTGTGAAAAAATATGCTAGACGTGCTCAATTGGGTGAAATTTTTGAATTAGATCGTGCTACTTTGAAATCCGATGGTGTTTTTCGTAGCAGCCCAAGGGGTTGGTTTACTTTTGGACACGCTTCGTTTGCTCTTCTTTTCTTCTTCGGACACATTTGGCATGGTGCTAGAACCTTGTTCAGAGATGTTTTTGCTGGTATTGACCCAGATTTGGATGCTCAAGTGGAATTTGGAGCATTCCAAAAACTTGGAGATCCAACTACAAGAAGACAAGTAGTCTGATGCAACATTGCTCTGCAATTTTTCGCTTCTCGCTTCTATCTATTTTCTTTAAATAAGGTACTGGAGAAATCTGGATTTAAATCCTCGTCTTTTTTTGATTCTTTTTTTTTTCTTTAATCCGGGAGATTATCCCAAATAAACAGGTATGGAAGCTATAATTGTAAACCACGATCGAATTTATGGAAGCATTGGTTTATACATTCCTCTTAGTCTCGACTCTAGGGATCCTTTTTTTTGCTATCTTTTTTCGAGAACCGCCTAAAGTTCCAACTAAAAAATAAAATAATTTTTCATTATATCAATTGAAGTAATGGGCCTCCCGATTTTGGGAGGCCCATTACTTCAATTAATCCCCGTGTTCCTCGAATGGATCTCTTAGTTGTTGAGAGGGTTGCCCAAAAGCAGTATATAAGGCGTACCCCGTAAAACTTACAAGTAAACCAGATATAGAGATGGCGACTAGAGTTGCTGTTTCCATTATTATATAATTTCAAGACCCCAATGGATCTATGATAAGATCGTTTATTTACAACGGAATGGTATACAAAGTCAACAGATCTCGATGAATACAAAACAAAATAGGATTTATGGCTGCACAAACTGTTGAGGGTAGTTCTAGAGCTCGTCCAAGACGAACTTCTGTAGGGGGTTTATTGAAACCATTGAATTCGGAATATGGTAAAGTAGCTCCTGGATGGGGAACTACTCCTTTGATGGGTGTCGCAATGGCTCTATTTGCGATATTCCTATCTATTATTTTGGAGATTTATAATTCTTCCGTTTTACTGGACGGAATTTCACTGAATTAGATTCACAAGAACCCCAAAATCCTAGCTGTTAAATAAGCATTTAGGTCTCGGATTTTTTTTTTTATTTTAGTTGATTGGTAGTTCGACCGCGAAATTTTTTTGTTTCTGTATTTCCGGAATATGAGTGTGTGACTTGTTCTAATTGATCCTATTGATAGTACAGAGAATGGGTCTGTCCTCTTGAGAGAGATGGTTTTATCCCGTCGGATATTCATTCTAGTATCTGGAGCACGGAATATATAAAATAGATCACGAAGTATTCGAACTATGATTCATACTTAATATTCAGACCTCGCGGCCGGATTCAAAAAATTTTTCCAAAGAAAAAGTTATAAATCATAAATTGAAAGATTTTTCTTCTTTCAAATTCCCCATTTCCACTTTGATTTTACTCAAAGGACAAAGGTTTCTTTGCTTTGTATTTTTAGTCATTATATTTATATCTATTCGACTCGTTGAATAAATGATGATCCAATAGTTCTTAACTCTGGGAATCTTTGGACTAAATTTGAAGGTTTTGTTGAATCATCGTGGTTCCAGTATGAATCTGAGGTTTCAATTGATTCATAGGGTCTTAACAAGAGAATTCCTATCAATAATAAAGAAAACATAAAGGAAAGCTGCATTACATACAAATAAAACTAACAAATAAAAAAAAAAACAAAATAGGTAAATAGAAGATTCAAGAGGCCTGTAACGATCAACATAAAGACAAGGGAGTCGACTTGATTTTTTGGCATGCTAATTATAAGTACAAAAAAGAGCTTTCTGATTTTTATTCTTTCGTATCTTTAGATAAGATTGAATCAAAAGATTAAGAAGTTTCCAATTTTCTATTCCATACCGCTTTCAACCAGTATTGGGGTGTTTTTGTTTGAGCCGTACGAGATGAAATTCTCATATACGGTTCTCAG